TTAAACTGATGTTAACAAAGAAATCATTAAAATTAAAACACCTCCTATAATATTAAGTATATTAATTAAAATTATAACTTCATTACCTAATTCTTGATTATTAATTCCATATTTTTTTAAATTACTTAAAAATACTGAAAAAAACAATCTTAGATAATAAAATAAGCTTATCAAAGAACCTAAAATTAAAACAAAAACAGCAGATATCCATGGTCCTCTGACACTTGATATAATTACCAATCATTTAGAAATAAACCCAAGTAAAGGCGGCAATCCCCCTAGAGACAAAAGTAGTAATATAATAGTAAGTGCAGCAAAACCACTATTTTTCAAATTATTAATATCCTTTATTATTCCAGAATCATTATATCAAAGACTTATAAATAAAGAAATACTAATTAATACATAAATTCCTAAATATATTTTTATTGTTCATTCTGAATGAACAACAGCAAATATTATCCACCCCAAGTGACTAATAGAAGAATATGCTAATAAAGCACGAATTTGAGTTTGATTAATACCTCCTACCCCTCCAACTAATGCAGAACCTGCACTAATTATACATAATACAAAAACCGCCCTATATGATTGTCTAATTTCTAATAAACAAAGGACCAAAAATAAAGGAGCAAGTTTTTGTCATGTAGCTAAAATTAAACAAGAGATTCAAGGCAGACCAGCCATAACACCAGGTAATCAATAATGAAAAGGAAAAAGACCTAATTTAATACATAAACCCCTAATTAAGATAATGAATCCTAAAATTCTAGGATCTCTAATCTTAGTATATATGTCTCAAGTAAAAGACATATTAAAAACTAAGAGACTACCAAATATTAAAAATCTCGAACCTAAAGCTTGGATAATAAAGTATTTAACAGCTGACTGCCTTTCAGATACACTTTTTTGATATACTAGCATAGGTAAAAATCCAATTAAATTAATTTCCAAACCAGCTCAAATCCCAAGTCAATGAACAGAAGATACAGAAAGCAATGTACCAATCCCTATTACTGATATAAATATATAACCAAACGGAAGTCTTGAAAACATAAGAAAAAGGATAAAATCGAATTACCCAAAACAAAGTTAGCAGCCCTGTTTTACTCCAAGTTTTTTCTCTATTGAGCTCAATCTAAAGAACCTTCATTCCATTCATGAAATAGCCCCAAAACAAGAATTATTAGAAAAATAAATGTTCCAGTTATTAAAGGAAAAGAAAAACTTCTTGCTATTCTTGCTAACACCGGAAACAATAAAACAATCTCAACATCAAAAATTAAAAAGATAATAGCTAACAAAAAGAATCGTAACGAAAACGGTAAACGAGCTGACTTAATAGGATCAAATCCACATTCAAAAGGAGAATTTTTTTCTCGATCACTAATAGCTCGTTTAGCTAACACTCAACCAAGAGTTATAACAACAATTGATAAAATTAAGGCAATAACTCTTCTAAAAAATCTACTTAGCATTTTTAGTACTAGAGAATAATAACATCCCATATTAATCAACATCAATGATTTCCGTTCATCCGGCGTAGTACTTATAACTTAAATTGAAAACTAAATGAGTAAATTAGTCTTACATTCTCCTAATTAACAGCTAGGCGCCTCTATTTTGGCTTTCATTTATCCTAGTTATTCAATATAAAAAGGGACTTTCACCCCCAAAATACGGGCCGAAACCGCATGCAAATTTCTCGCTTTTTATACTCATTCCTGACCCGAAAGTTTAACAAACTTATTGTCTGAATGCAAATCAGATCTTTTACTTTAAAGTATCAAGTCTTACTCTTAGAGGCACTATTGCCGTTTTTAGATTAAAAATCTAACACTTATATCTCAGTCATCTAAGAAAACTTAAATTAACATCCTCATCAGTAAATTGATAAATAAAGGAACAATCAAACTACATCAACAAAATGTCAATACCATGCAGCTGCTTCAAATCCAAAATGATGGCCAGTAGAAAAATGCTGCAATCAAACACGAACTAAACAAACTAGCAAAAATGTTCTTCCAATAAGTACATGTAAACCATGAAATCCAGTTGCCACAAAAAAACTTGAACCATATACTCCATCTGCAATAGTAAAAGAAGCTTCGTAATACTCACAAGCTTGCAAAAAAGTAAAATAAATCCCTAAAATTACTGTTGCTAAAAGTCCCTGCAACCCTCCAGGATTATCTCCTTCTATTAATCTGTGATGAGCCCAAGTCACAGTCACTCCAGAAGCTAATAAAACTCCAGTATTTAATAAAGGAACTTCAAAAGGATTTAAAGGAGTAATTCCAGCAGGAGGTCAACAAGATCCTAACTCCATTCTAGGAGCCAACCTACTATGAAAATAAGCTCAAAAAAATGCAAAAAAGAAACAAACTTCTGAAACAATGAATAAAATTATTCCTCAACGAAGTCCTTTTGATACTTGAATTGTGTGGAATCCCTGATAAGTTGCTTCTCGAATTACATCTCGTCACCATTGAATTATGGTTATAACAATAAGAAACACCCCAAGTAATGCTGTAATGTAACCATATCCATGAAATCACCCAGCTAGCCCAGATGTTAAAAATAATGCTCCTATAGAACCGGTTAAAGGCCATGGTCTAAATTCAACTAAATGAAAAGGATTGCGCGCCATAATTAATTATTTATACGATCTCTAATAAGCCAGCGCCTCCCTTGGTGAGCGCTGGCTTGCTTTGAGACAATATTTGCCACCCTAGCATCTTCAGTGCTATGCTCTAAAAATTAAGCTATCAAGGCTAAAAGATGTGTTTGAAAGAAAATAGAATTAGTACGAAAAATAAAATTAGAGCAATAAAAAAATTAAAAGATTTGATTTGGATATTTTGGTTGTTTATTGACATTGAAGATGAAACTAGGTTTGTACCTTGTCCCCCTAAAATTTCTAATCATCCTATATCAATTGATTTAATGATATTTCTTCCTAAGAGTATTGAAAACTTGGTAAGCGGCTGGGTTGAGATTGGGGCTAAAAATCATATAGTTGAAAAAAAGAATTTTATTTTATTTATTTTTTTTCTATTGTAATCTGAATCTCAAGCTAAAAAGGCTAAAAAAACACCTGAGATGATAACGAAGATCGTTAGTAATTTTAAATGTATTGGTAAAATAAATGGAACTGGGTTAAACTGTAAGAAGATATTTTGAAATGCAAATCCGGCAATTACGGCTATTAATCTTAAAATTGTGGTTGCTCAGTTGACATATGGATCTAGCTCTTGTTTTTCATGGAAAGAGGATCCTTTAATATGTCCTCATAAAGAACAAAAAGATAAACGAAATGAATATGCTGCAGTTATCCCTGTGGCTAGGAAAATTAGTAGTACTATCAAAAAACTGGTAGGATTGTGAAGTGATAATTCTAAGATTAAGTCTTTAGAATAAAATCCACTTAAAAAAGGAGCACCACAAAGTGATAAATTAGCAATATTTATACATGCTGTTGTTAAAGGGGCTTGAGAAAATAATAAGCCTATGTGACGAATGTCTTGAGTATTTGATCTGTTATGAATAAATATTCCAGCGCATAAGAATAATAGGGCTTTAAATAATGCATGAGTATATAAATGAAATAAAGCTAAGTAAGGTATTCCTAAGCCTAAACTTATTATTATTACTCCAAGTTGTCTTAAAGTAGAAAGAGCAATGATTTTTTTTAAATCGTTTTCATAGTTAGCTCCGATTCCTGCTATGAGAAGGGTGAGAACAGAAATGAATAATAATATGGGTTTGAATATTGAAATTGTTTCTAGAAAAGGAAAAAAACGAATGACTAAAAAAACTCCTGCAGTTACTAGTGTTGAAGAATGAACTAGTGCTGATACAGGTGTTGGTGCTGCTATGGCAGCAGGTAGTCATCTAGAAAAAGGAATTTGTGCTCTTTTTGTTATAGCAGCTAATGTTACTATGAGTGCTAATCAAGATGTTAGATAAAAATCTCAGATTGATAAAATGGATCAATGTCCTTGTAGTACTAAAATTCCGATTGAGATTAAGATTATTACGTCTCCAATACGATTTGCTAAAACTGTAACTATCCCGGCTCCTAGAGATTTTATGTTCTGATAGTAAATTACTAAAGCAAATGATACAATTCCTAAGCCATCTCAACCTAACAATAATGCGGGTAATCTGGGAATAAACACTAAAAGATTTATTGATAAAACAAACAGTATTACTAATCAAACAAATCGCTTTAAAAATGGATCATGAGATATATATCTTGAAGAAAATATCATAACACAACCTGAAATTAAACAAACAACGTTTCTAAAGCTGAGTCTTACGGGATCGAGGATTAATATTAGGGTTATGCTGCAAGAACTTATTTGAAAAATTGATCACTCTAAAATAATGTTTTTTCTTTTAAAAATAAATATTATTGTTACAGGGAATAGTAGTGTACTATATAATAAGAGAAATAGTGAACTAATAGATGAAGATTTCAGGTTTATATTCATAGGTCAAGTGAAATAAAAATTTTCATTATCAAATCCACAGGCTGATGTTTTATAGTTAAACTAACTTGACTAGATTCATATTGAAATTAAATCTCTTTTTAGAATTAGAAAATTTCCGGGAATTCAATGTAAAAGAAATAATGTAAATCCGGTAGATTTGAAATCACTAAAAGGCTTTAAAAACTTAGGTCTTCCTCCGTGTTGTGTTCTTGTGTATAAGTATATTCTGTATAGGGCGGCTAAGAAACTTATTAGTCCTAAAGAAATCAAGTAGTATTTAGAGCTAAAGATTGTAGAGGGAAAAATTATAATTTCTCCTAATAGATTGATGCTGGGAGGCGCTGCTATATTTATAATACAGAATAGAAACCACCATATTGCAAGTAGAGGTAGTAATATTAATATCCCTTTTCTTAAAAATAGTCTTCGCGTATGGCTTTTTTCATAAGTATAGTTAGCTAGTGCAAAAAGTGCTGAAGAACAAAATCCATGGGATAATATCAGGATCAATGCTCCTCTTCACCCTCAGGATGTATTTGAAAAAGCTCCTGCTAATATTAATGATATATGTCCAATTGAAGAATAAGCAATAAGTGATTTTAAATCAACTTGTCGAAAACATACAATACTTGTGATAACTCCCCCTCAAATTGCTAAAGAAAAAATAATAATACATGTTTGTGAAGAAATGAAATTGAAATATTGATATACTCGTAGGATTCCATATCCGCCTAATTTTAACAAAATCGCAGCCAATACCATTGAACCTGCAACGGGTGCTTCAACATGTGCTTTTGGAAGTCATAAGTGAACGGTAAATATTGGAAGTTTTACTAAAAATGCAGTAAAACATAAGAGTGTCAAAAAATTTCAAGCTCATAAATAATCGGTATTATAAGGATGGATACGTAATCTTCTAACTATTAAAATATCCCTTGATCTTAATCTTTGAGAAGCTCATAAAATGATTAATAAAAGGGGTAAGGAAGCAGCAACAGTATAAATTATTATATATATACCAGCTTGGAGTCGTTCTGGTTGATACCCTCAGCCTAGGATTAATAAAAGTGTAGGAATTAATGAGGCTTCAAAAAGGAAATAGAAGATTAAAATACTGGAAGATATAAAAGTGAGAATTAAAATTAAGTTTAGAATTAAAACAAATCTTGAAAATAGTAAATAATTGTTTTTAGGGATTTTTACTCTATTTTGTCTAGCTAATATTATTATTAAAGAAATCCATAAAGTTAATGAGATTAGAATTCTAGATATAGAATCAATTCTTAAAAAAGAATTAATAGATTCATAAGAAAAAAATGGATTGAAGAGGTGAATTAAAGAAATCAATCTTCCTAAAGCTAAAGATCATATTTTATGATATCAAGACCATTTTTTATTAAAAAAGAGTAAAAAAGTTAGTCTTATAAAAACTACACCTAACATTTATGCATAGAAAATCTTGAAACGTAGTCATTTCCTTCGGAACGAATAATTGCTACTAAGATAGCTAATCCTAGTCTAGCTTCACAAGCTCCTAAAGTAATAAGAATTAACGAAGTTTCTCCACTAAAGGTGATATTAGTTGATAAAGCAAACAATATAATAAATAAATTTATGGTAACAGCCTCTAAACTAAGTAAGACTCTTAATAAATGTTTATATTGTAAAGAAAGAGCCAACAAAGCCATAAAAACTCCAAATATTCTAAGTATACTTAAATAAAATGTTCTCATTTCTTATGTTTTTAGTAATATAATTAATAGTATTAGAAAGCAACAATAGCTTAAATTAAGAGCATTGGTCTTGTAAGTCAAAGGTGAATAAATATATTTCTTGTTGCTAAGTTATTAAGTGAATTGAACACTTCAAATTTGTTTTCAAGACAAATTTTCCCCAGGAAATAACTTGTTGTTACTTATAGTATTAGTAATCTAAAATATTATCCCATAAGACTTGAACTACAGGGTCAATTGCAAAGTATATAAAATACAGAACAGTAAAAACTTGACCGATCTGTTCATAAGGGGCTTCTACTGGGCAAGCCCCAATTCAAGTAAGAATGAAAAATATTCCAATATAAAATCAAAATAAAATTTGATTTAATGGATAGAATGCTATAGAACGGAATTTGCCTAAGTGAGTAAAAGGTAAAATAAATAAAATAGCAATTGATATAACTAATGCAATAACTCCTCCCAATTTATTAGGGATAGACCGTAGAATGGCATATGCAAAAAGAAAGTATCATTCTGGTTGAATGTGAACAGGAGTTACTAAGGGGTTAGCAGGAATAAAATTTTCTGGATCAGTTAATAGTTGCGGAGAAAATAAAGCTAATATACTTAAAAGAAATAATACAACTAAAAATCCAACTAAATCTTTAAATGTATAATATGAATGAAATGGAATTTTTTCTCCGTCTCTATTAATCCCTAGCGGATTATTAGATCCTGTTTCATGAAGGAATAATAAATGGAGAACAGCAAGAGCTGCAATTACAAAAGGTAAAAGAAAATGTAAAGCAAAAAAACGAGTTAAGGTAGCATTATCCACTGCAAATCCTCCTCATACTCATTCTACTAGTATTTTTCCAACATAAGGGATAGCTGATAATAAATTAGTAATAACAGTAGCCCCTCAGAAAGATATTTGACCTCAAGGTAATACATATCCTAAAAATGCTGTTCCTATTGTTAAAAATAAAAGAATTACACCAATATTTCAGGTGTGAATGTTAACATAAGAACCATAATATATCCCTCGACCAGCATGTAGGTAAAGACAAATAAAGAATCAAGATGCTCCGTTAGCATGAAGTGCTCGAAGCAATCAGCCATATGATACATCTCGAGAAATATGTATTACGGAACTGAAGGCTAGGTCTACATGAGCAGTATAGTGTATAGCTAAAAATAAACCAGTTACAATTTGAATACCTAAACATAGACCCAATAGTGAGCCAAAATTTCATCAAATTGATAAATTTGATGGAGCAGGAAGATCAACCAAAGCTCCATTTATAACTTTTAAAATAGGATGTACTTTTCGAATAGGACTTCGCATGTGAATATCTTTAGCTACTAAATGGTCGAAGCGAAGCTTGTTGGTAGTAGCAGATTTTAACAACAACAATTAAATTAATTAACAAAATAATAGCTAACCCAATTAAAATTGAAATTATTTGAGGAGCTACTATTTCAATACCGTAGATTTTTAAAACTTTTATTTCGTTAAAAATTCTTAAGTAACCAATCGAAGAAACATCAATTAATGGTAAGAAATAAAAAATAACAGATAAAGGTAAAATTATAATTAAAAAGAATAACATAGGAGTTCCCTTTCCGAACAAAACATTAGGAGATAAGGCAGCTACATAAGCAAATATTACTAATAATCCACCTACATAAATGAGAAATAGAATATACCCGTATCAAGAAGATAATATTACAGCCCTAATAAAACACATTAGCAAAGTAGAAGTTATAATAACTAATCCCAATCTTAGGGGCTGTATTATTAAAGGTAATAATAAAAGTCTTGATAATGTTATGCTAAAAACAATTAATGCTCTCATTTCGAAATGTGGGATTAATTACCCAAGCTTTAGCTTCCAATGCTAATATTTTGATTAAACTACATTTTCGTGTATTTAATATCTATTAATAATACAAATATGAAGATAAACTAGCTACTAGTAAGAGAAAACTTAATGCAGCTGGTAAAAATCCTTTTCAAGTTAATCCTATTAACAGATCATAACGAAATCGAGGATATCTTCCACGAACTCAAATAAATGCAAAAGCAAAAAATAAAACTTTAAATATAAAAGCTAAGTCGCTTTCCATTAAAATTATTGATCTTCCACCAAAAAAGAGGAGAGCAGAAAATAGCCTTATGACCAAAATATTAGCATATTCAGCTAAAAAAATTAACGCAAAACCAGCTGCACCATATTCAATATTAAATCCTGAAACTAACTCAGATTCCCCTTCTGCAAAATCAAATGGAGCTCGATTCGTTTCTGCTACGCAGGTTACAAATCATATTAATGACACTGGAATTATTAAAAAGCTTAATCAAATAAATTCCTGAGATTCTTTAATTTCAATGAACCTAAAACTCCCTACTAGAAATAATGGAAAAAGAAGAATTAAAGCTATGCTAACTTCATAAGAAATGGTTTGAGCAATAGCTCGTAAACTACCTAGTAAAGCGTATTTAGAATTTGATGCTCATCCAGCTAGTAAAGTTCCGTATACATTTATTCCGGAAACACACAAAAAAAATAAAATGCCTCACTTAAAATAAGAGCAAGAATACAGTGTAGGGTATAATTGTCATAATAATAAAGCTAGAATAAAACTAAAAATGGGAGCAATAAAATAAGGAGAATAATTCGCTATTGTAGGCTTTGCAATTTCTTTAGTCAAGAGTTTAGCTGCATCTGCCAATGGCTGCGGAAGACCTATAAATCCTACTTTATTAGGCCCTTTTCGAATTTGAATATATCTAAGACCTTTTCGTTCTAAAAGAGTAAAAAAAGCGACTGCCAATAAAATACAAATATAAGCAAATACTGTTGAAATAATAGAAATATACATTATAAAGAAAAGAAATTTCATCTTTATATTTAGGGCTTAAACCTAATGCACTTCATCTGCCATCTTTATAACTTCTATCAAATAAAGGAATTTCACCTATATCTATTGATCCTAAGTCAATTGCATTAACTTTTGCTAATTTGATATTTAATTTTCAATTAAATTTAATCAGTAAAAATATAATTTTATGATAAATTGGTCCTTTCGTACTAAATTCATCAAATTAATTAAAGATAGAAACTGACCTGGCTCACGCCGGTCTGAACTCAGATCACGTAGAATTTTAATGGTCGAACAGACCAACCCTTAAAGACTGCTGCACCTTTAGGATATTCTGGTCCAACATCGAGGTCACAAACCTTTTTTTCGATATGAGCTCTTAAAAAAGATAATGCTGTTATCCCTACGGTAACTAATTTCTTTAATCAAAATAATTTTGGATCAATTCTAGTTTGATTTTAGTTAATTTCATTTTAAAGGAAGCTTTTCATGTTCCTCAGTCGCCCCAACTAAAATATTTAATAGACAATTTTTTATGAATATTAATTAACTTAATTCTATTAATTTTTTTTAAGCTCGATAGGGTCTTCTTGTCTTTTAATTTTACATAGGCTTCTTCACCTAAAGATAAAATTCTATTAAATTATAAAGAGACAGCTTCATTCTTGTCAAACCATTCATACTAGCCTTCAATTATAAGGCAAATGATTATGCTACCTTTGCACGGTCAGAGTACCGCGGCCGTTGAAAAATTCACTGGGCAGGTCCGACTCCTTATTATTAAAATTCAAGGAGCCATGTTTTTGCTAAACAGGCAGAATGAGTGTTTGCCGAGTTCCTTTTTATAATTTTTATATTGTAAATAAATATAAACTTTAACTAATAAATTGTTAAAGAAATATAAAATATTTTAATACTCATTTTAGCATTAATACAATTTAATTTAATTATTAAATTTTTCTCTATAATTGTAAGTAAATCAATTATTTTTTTAATTGGTTAATAAATTATAACAAACTCAAAATTATGGCTATTTTCAAGCCTAAATTTTAATAAAAATATAATACAAATATATTTTCTAATTTTCGAGCTTATCCTCAAAAATTTAACTAAATTAAATTCTTTTTATATAATAGTTTATAAAAATTAAATTAATTTAAAGTACTTATATACTTTTATAGAAAAACTAGCTATCATCTAATACGAATAAAATTTCATTTCCATTTTTATTTCTAAGAAAGTTTTTGCTACAACTACTCTTTTTATACTAATATATTGAATAAAAATAACTCATTAGATTTCGAGAAATTTAAGAAAAAATATATATCTAGCTAAACCATGATGCAAAAGGTACAAACATTAAGTTTTTTTATTTTTTAATTAAATTGATTCCCTTACGGTACTTTTTTTAGATCTTATTTAATAATTTTCTATCACTTTTACTAAATTTAAAAATGTTTTAAATTATTATAAATTACTTTTAATAATTTATTAGACTATTGTATCTAATTTAAAAACAACTTATAACTTAAGTATATTTTCAGTGTAAGTGAAATGTATTATATTTATACTATGTTTTTCATCTAGGGACAATTTCCATTACCCCTGCTATGTTACGACTTATCTCATTTTTCAACGAGAGCGACGGGCGATGTGTGCACGTTTCAGAGCCTCATTCAAACTATTTATGTATTTTAGTTTACTTTCAAGTCCTCCTTCAAAATAAGTTCCATTTAAATTTCCGTAATTATAATTTTTATAACTGTAACCCATCCTCTCCCTACTATAGGCTGCACCTTGATCTGACGTTTTAACTAATAAGTTTTAATTGCTAACTTCTATATTTTTAAAAGTTACCTGACGACGACGGTATACAAACTGATTACAAAATCGGGTTAGATATTGCGTGGATTGTCGATTACGAGACAGGTTCCCCTGATAGGTCTAAAACACCGCCAAGCCCTTTGAGTTTTAAATTTTTAACTATTCATAGTACTCTGGTAAATTTAATTCTATTTACAATCAAGAATAATGGGGTATCTAATCCCAGTTTCCCTCAAGACTATCACAGCTTCAGTATATATAGTTATTTTTAGATTAGCTATCTATATGCAAATTTTACTTTTTTATAGATGTTTAATAAACAGATTTTTACTAAACCTAACTGTCTTTTTACCTAGAAATATAACTTAATCACTTGGTATAACCGCGGATGCTGGCACCAAGTTGACCTGATTTAATGTACGAAGTTAATTCAGGCTTTCACCTTTATTAAATTAACCTTCAGCACTGGTGTTAGTGGGACTTTTCAAAGCATTTTTTATAACTATAATACTTTAAGAAATTATGTGAAATTATATAATTTATTTTAAGTTACATTTATTCTTACCTCACCTCTTTCAATAAAAACCATGTGTATCACTATGTTCTCGTTATACTATCAAGTCAGAGCCAAGCTTAGTTAATAATTACTAAATTTTAAAAATGATTACTTATATTTTAATGATTTTTAATACCCATTTTAGTTTTTTAATAAAATGGTTTCTATGGTGTAAAAATGCACATTAGATTTTCATTCTAAAGGGATAAAATTATTTTATTGGAAATAATTATTTTTATGTTAAATTATTATCTTTTGAGTATGATATAGTACACTTGCCTTCCAAGTAAGAGGATTAAAAAAATTTAAAAAAGATATTACAAAGCGGTGTAAGGGCACAAAGAATTTTGATTTCTTAGGAGAGGTTCATATCCTCCTGGTAAAGGTTTTAAGTTAACATAAACTGTAAGCCTTCAAAGCTTAATATAAAGAAAAATCTTTAAACCTTGCCCGCCATAGTTTATGTAAAACATCGACCTGCAAAATCGAGAAAGGAAAAATTTTCCTGGTGTGTTTGTTTGGTGGCTGAGCATATAAGCGGTAGACTGTAGATCTATTAACGGAGTTAATTCTCCCCAACAAATATGTAAAATAAGCTAAATAGAAGCTATTGGGTTCATACCCCAAAAATGAACATAAGTTCTTTTACAATATAATTTTTTATTTAAGTAATAAATATAGAAACTAATGAGGATGTTCGTCTGAATATAAAGTAATTAAGAGACAAAAAATATAAGCTTGAATTAGACTAATACCAAATTCAAAAATTGTATACAAAACTTGAATTGATAAAAGTAATAGCATAGAAAAAATAGATGATAAAAAGAAACTGGCTGTTAAATAATTCCCAATCAATGTTAGAACAATATGCCCAGCTCTTATATTTGCAGTCAATCGTACTGACAAAGTAATTGGTCGAACCATAATTCTTACTGTTTCAATAATAACTAAAAAAGGATTTAACGGAGCTGGAGCTCCCATCGGTAAAAGCCCTGCTACAACTGAACTTGGGTTATAAAAAACTGCTGATACAATTAGTGTTAACCATAAAGGTAAACCTAAAGATAATGACACAGCTAAATGACTAGTGGGTCTAAAAACATAAGGAATTAAACCTCTTATATTCATTAAGATTAGAAATAGAAACAAACCTGTAATAATATTTACAAACCCTCCTATATTAATACCAAAAGAACGAAAAACCTGAGAAGAAGCAGTATCTTTAAAAACACTCACTACTCTCAGTCACCGAGGAGATATTACTCAGTAAGAAGAACTAAAAAGAACAATAGTGATTAAAGAAAAAATTCACATTAATACATACAATGACATAAAAACTTGATTATTATCATCAAAAGAAGAAAAAATGTCTACAAGCATTCTTATTTTATCAATTTCATTTGTTTTCTTTAAGTGGAGTTGAAGTTAAATTTTCCCCTTGAAAAAAAACTTTATTAGATCATCAAATTAATACAGATATTGTCAATACAGCTACTCAAAATAAAATAAATAATAAAATTCAATTTAATGGAGATAATTGAGGCATGTAAAAAGTACTAAACTTGATTAGTAACGTAAGGCTGACAACCTTATATTATATAATTTAACTAACTTTTTAATCTGATACATTAATAGCTCATTCTAAAAAATTTTTAAGTGGAACAGCTTCTACTACAATAGGTATAAAGGAATGGTTAGCTCCACAAATCTCAGAGCACTGACCATAAAATACTCCAGGATATTTAATAAAAAAACCTAATTGATTTAATCGTCCTGGGATAGCATCTACCTTAACTCCTAATGATGGCACAGTTCATGAATGAATAACATCAGCCGAAGTTACTAATACACGCAGATCAGTTTGAGTTGGTAATACAACTCGATGATCCACTTCTAATAAGCGAAAATCACCAGGTTCTAGTTCATTAGTTGGTACTATATATGAATCAAACTCGATATTCGAATAATCTGAATATTCATAACTTCAGTATCATTGGTGTCCAATTCTTTTAACAGTCAATCTACAATCACCAATCTCATCAAGCAAATATAATAGTCGTAAAGAAGGTAAAGCTAAGAAAATTAAAATAAATGCAGGAATAATTGTTCAAATAGTTTCAATAGATTGTCCTTCAACTAAAGAACGACAAGTATACTTATTCACTATTAAAGATACTGCAGCATATCCAACTAAGCTAATAATCATAACCAAGATTATTATAGCATGATCGTGAAAAAAAATTAATTCTTCTATTAAAGGAGAAGCCGCATCTTGAAATCCTAATTGTCCTCATAGGCTCATGTCGTAAAATATTAATTTATAATTAGCTAGCTACTAAAGCTCCTGTTTCAGGTGCATTATGGAAATCAGCAGGTAAAATATTATCTCATTCTAAAGCTGTTCTTAAATGAGTTCTTCAAATTACACTTCGCTGAGAAATTAATGCTTCTCATACAATTACTATAAAATACAAGACAGCTACAAAAGAAATTATTGAACCAATTGATGATACAACATTTCATTTTGTATAGCAGTCAGGATAGTCCGAATAACGTCGTGGTATTCCTGCCAGCCCTAAAAAGTGTTGAGGAAAAAAAGTTACGTTAACACCAATAAACATAATGTAAAAATGAGCCTTAGTTCACCGGTCATTTAGTGTCACCCCACTTAATAAAGGAAATCAATAATTAAATGCTCCAAATAAAGCAAACACTGCTCCTATAGAAAGAACATAATGAAAGTGAGCTACAACATAATATGTATCATGAAGCATAATGTCTAATGAAGAATTTGATAATACAATTCCTGTTAACCCTCCAACTGTGAAAAGGAAAATAAATCCTAATGCTCAAAGCATGGGAGTTTCATACTTAATTTTAGCACCATGAATTGTAGCAAGTCAACTAAATACCTTAATTCCTGTTGGAACAGCAATAATTATTGTTGCTGCTGTAAAATATGCCCGAGTATCAACGTCTATTCCAACTGTAAACATGTGATGAGCTCACACAATAAAGCCTAAAACACCAATAGCTAACATGGCATAAATTATACCTAAAGTTCCAAACGTTTCTTTCTTAGCAGAGTAATGACTAACAATATGAGAAATTATTCCAAACCCTGGAAGAATTAAAATATAAACTTCAGGATGCCCAAAAAATCAAAATAAATGTTGATATAAAATAGGATCTCCACCTCCTGCCGGATCAAAAAATGCAGTATTAAAATTTCGATCAGTTAAAAGTATTGTGATAGCTCCTGCTAATACTGGTAAAGATAAAAGAAGTAAAATAGCAGTAATTTTTACAGATCATACAAATAAAGGAAGACGTTCGAATTGCATCCCTCGTCATCGCATGTTAATAATAGTTGTAATAAAATTAACAGCCCCAAGAATTGATGATACACCTGCAAGATGTAAAGAAAAAATAGCTAAATCTACAGAACCACCAGCATGAGCCAGATTAGCAGATAAAGGAGGATAAACAGTCCATCCAGTTCCTACCCCTCTTTCTACTGCGGCAGAGGATAATAAAAGAAGTAATGCAGGAGGAAGTAATCAAAATCTTATATTATTTAAACGAGGAAAAGCCATATCGGGAGCTCCTAATATTAGCGGAACTAATCAATTTCCGAATCCACCAATTATCATAGGCATTACTAGAAAAAAAATTATTACAAAAGCATGAGCTGTAACAATTACGTTATAAAGTTGATCGTCACCAAGAAGAGCTCCAGGTTGTCCAAGTTCGGCACGAATAAGGAGTCTTAAGGCCGTACCAACTAATCCTGATCATATTCCAAATAGAATATATAATGTTCCAATGTCTTTATGATTTGTAGAAAATAATCAACGCAT